CTCGTTTAAAAGGATATTTTTGGTGTAGAAAGTCTCAAATTCAGGATCTTCCGCTGCACGGATTTCCTGGGAAACGAAGTCATAGGCACGTAGGTTCAGAGCCAGGCCAACTACGCCAATAGCACTCATCCATAAACCGGTGACGGGTACAAATAGCATAAAGAAATGTAACCAACGTTTATTGGAAAAAGCAACACCAAAGATTTGGGACCAAAAGCGGTTAGCAGTAACCATTGAATAAGTTTCTTCCGCTTGAGTTGGGTTAAAAGCTCGGAAGGTATTCGCACCATCACCATCTTCGAATAGAGTGTTTTCTACAGTAGCCCCATGAATAGCGCATAGCAGAGCCGCGCCTAATACTCCGGCAACTCCCATCATATGAAAGGGGTTCAACGTCCAATTATGAAATCCTTGGAAGAAAAGGATGAATCGAAATATAGCTGCTACGCCAAAACTCGGTGCAAAGAACCAACCAGATTGCCCCAGTGGATAAATAAGGAATACGGAAACAAAAACCGCGATTGGACCAGAGAATGAAATTGCATTATAAGGCCTCAATTGAACAGACCGAGCAAGTTCAAATTGACGTAACATGAAACCTATTAGTGCAAAAGCCCCATGGAGAGCGACAAAAGTCCACAGACCACCTAATTGACACCAACGAGTAAAATCCCCTTGTGCTTCTGGTCCCCATAGTAGCAACAAAGAGTGTGCTAAACTATTAGCAGGGGTGGAAACCGCCGCCGTTAAGAAATTGCAGCCTTCTAAATAGGAACTAGCCAATCCATGGGTATACCAAGAAGTTACAAAAGTAGTCCCTGTAAACCAACCCCCTAAAGCGAAATAAGCACAAGGAAAGAGCAATAGGCCAGACCATCCTACAAAAACGAAACGGTCTCTTCGTAACCAGTCGTCCATAATATCAAATAGATCATTTTCTTCTTTAGTAACTCTACCAAGGGCTATAGTCATAGTGATCCTCCTATTCAATTACTTGAACCATTTCCGAGCACCTCATATTACTTCCAAGGCATATGATAGTTTGATTATCTGTGGACGATTTCTTTCTCGTTCAATGCCTTTTTTCAATGGTCTCGAAGATAGAAATTTTGCATTTTTATCTATGGGGTTACAACCGAGGTCGTGGTAAATCCATGAATTTCATTGGATTGATTTTTCTTATACTATAGAAATAAAGAAATAAACATTTGAATTCAGCATTATTCTATGATTCCTATTTCAAAGCCTATCTTTTAAGGGCAAACCCCTCTTTTCTCATTCGCTCTCTATTGCATCGGTGGAAGAACAAATCCATTTTTATGTGGAACGGAAAAGAGTTGCGATTTCTTCTTATTCCTATAGAACGTCTAGTAACAAGAATATGAAATCGTAAATAGCGAAAAATTCTTGCCTTGCGCGGTCTAAGTCCAAGGAAATACAAAAAATCCGCTTATACAACAATTTCATCCACATCGAATTTATATATCAGAATAGCGGATAGAGGCATCATTCAAGGGGTCAGGTCTACTTACTTTATCTTTCTTTCCAATTTTATGGTGGGTTTGATAAGAATTTTTTTTTATAATCTGCTTGTTTTATTCTAATAAGTCCTATACGGAAATGCCCGCTGAAGAGAAATTATATCTGATTGTCTCTCAGCCTATATCGAATTTTACAAAGAAGAAACAAGAATTTTCTACTTTTTTTTATTAACATTAAGAAAAAAGAATATAACTAAAATGGAATTGGCAATATAATTTTTATGCACTTTTGAAATGAAAAAGGGAAGGATTTTTTGTAATCGTTATTTCTTGCCTCTGTCATATCGCGAAAACCTTTCGATTTGGAACGGGGAGAGATGGCTGAGTGGACTAAAGCGGCGGATTGCTAATCCGTTGTACAATTTTTTTGTACCGAGGGTTCGAATCCCTCTCTTTCCGCCCCCTCGGATCATTTGGGACTTTCGAATTGTAAGGAATTCGAACCCCCGGATTTTCTCATAGATAAATGTACGAAATAAATCCAATTTGTAAGAAAAAATTCCCCAAAATTTTGGATTTTTACTCCTCACGTCCAGGATTACGTCCTGGGTCATTAGATAAGAATCCAAAGATAAAGAGGGAAACAAAGAATATCACTACTGTATAAACAAAGAGTTTGAGAGTAAGCATTATATAATCTCCAAGATTTTTTTTTTAAGGAATAGATTACCCGTTTTTCCTTACCGCACAGATCCACTAGGATGGTTTTTTCTTATTTTGATACCTAAAAATGCAAAAATAAATGAAAAAAAAATTGCAAGAATTGCTTTCTAATAATCAGTCTTATCAATATCAAAAATTCGTTTAGGTATTGTGTGGGTACCTAAAGGTACCTGCTCAACGTGGGTGCAGGGGGTAGAAAGGCTGATCCAAATTTATTGCTGCAACTATACATTCAATGTAGAAGAATTGGAATTTTAGAATTGAAAGTTCATAATAGAAGACTTCTCAGCTCTTCTACATTTTTTTTTTCTTTTTTTTTGGAATGAATACATCATTGAATTTGGCAAACAGAACAGAATAGTAAAGATTTCATCGAAAACTTACAGCAGCTTGCCAAACAAACGCTAATAGAATAAAGAGTACAGGTATGACAGGCATAACATCCACGATTGGGTTGAAAATGGCATAAGCTTCGGGTAATTTGGCGAAGAAAAAACAAGTCGGATAAAGACCAGAAGTAAAACAGATACAGATTAAACTAAGTATATTAGGCATAACAAGCATTTCGTTCTTGTAGAGTAGATAATTGGATTTTGATTGAGTTATTTTTCTAAGGGAAAAAGGAAAAGAAAAGGTGGATTCCAAATTCTTTTTTCTTCGGACTTTCCCAAAGACAAAATACCTCCTTATATTCGCATTCTCAAATGAGAATGGAAGAAATTCGACTTTCATATAATATCTTAATAGAATTTCATGTAATGATCAATGCATTTTTTGCATTCTATATTATCTGCATGTTTAGAATCCTAGCAAGAAAATATACCCGATTTTTTAGGTAATTGAAGTGGGATTGACGAATAATATATAATAAAACTACTGTTTATTAGTGTCGCATAAAACGAAATGGGGCGTGGCCAAGTGGTAAGGCAGCGGGTTTTGGTCCCGCTATTCGGAGGTTCGAATCCTTCCGTCCCAGATTTTTTTCATGAAACGAAAGAATCGTATTGTGCCCTGCACGACACAAAAGCTTATTAAAGAGAATAATTAGTTCTTATGATCTCTTAGATTAGATGCATTTCTAAGGATTCCTTTTCTTTACTCAGAAAACAAAATCAAATGTCAAGTCCAGTCATCAAATTGAATATCTTTATTTTCAGTAAAAATTTTGGTCTGTCGGCACATTCAGGATATGCTCCTACTACTCATTACTCAGATGTGTATGTGTTTTGAATATGTGTTTTGAAATTCGAACGTTTTAGATAAACTTTATGCTCCATATCCATGAAGTGGGAATTCTTACAGGATACATTTGACACCTAATGTGAAAAAAAAAAGAGGGGTTTCCATTCTACGGATAGAGACTAGATTTTTCTATTTTAGGTATTATCTGATTTGCAAATATAATGGAATGTGAGGATTAGAGAGAAATTCATATATTCTATCTAATCGATTTTTGAATTGATTGAAAACAAAAATTTATGAGGGAAAACACTATATAAAAAATGAAACCTATCCCTTTAGGATACAGATATATTTTTGTTTTGTTGTATTATTAGTAAAAAAGAGGGGTCCTTCTTTGGTTAAGCGAAAACGATCTCGATCTGTGATTCTTTAAATATCCAGAATGATCCATTCTGGTAAGGATAAGGTAAGAACTGTTCGTTGGATAGAATAGAATGGATTCAAAAAAAAATCATACTTTTCTTATTTTGGATTTTTAATTTTTTCTGTTACCTAAAAGAAAGAATCCTATAAGTAAAAGCAAAGACCTTAATTTTACTTTAACACTATTTTTTTTTTTTTACTTCATTTTTTCTTTCTTTTGTTACTCCTGTTACTCCAGTCGAAGAACTATGAAAAGTTTATAACTACCAAACCACTCTTTTCATTGGCATAGTTTATTTGTTGGAGAAGAGTTGATCCTTCTCATTTCAGGATGGATCATCTCAAGTTCTCTGTTGAGGATGGAAATTCTATAATAAATAAGTCTTAAGCAAACTATTTTATTCCTCTTTTTCAAACTATGTTTCATTCATAGGATAGAATATGGGTTTAAATAAATTGGATCCTTGCGGAGTCTTCCCCAATAAATACTTATTTCTTTTATCCATATTTCTCCATAGATAGCAAGTTTTAATTAGTATACAAAACCAATGACTATTCATGATTCCATCCATATTGGATCAATTCTCGATACCACTTTGCAATGAAATTAGAGGAATGTTAATGTTATGGTAAAACTTCGTTTAAAACGATGTGGTAGAAAGCAACGTGCGACTTGAAGGAGATAATCGATTGTGGATTTTGCTATCCACCATTTTCCATAGTAATGAAAATGCTCTTGGCTCGACATAGTCTGTTCTATTTGTCCCGAACCCAATTTGCGCGGAGTTGTTTGTAAGTAAATAGTACACGATGGAGCTCGAGAAGACAGAATTGATTTTTTATCAAGGGAAAGAATCTAGGGTTAGTGAAAACTAATAAATTAGGCCAACTTTGTCAGTCTATCCTTAATATAGAAATTGAAAGGTTAAAATAAGAAAAAGTCTAATTTTGTAACATTAGAAAACTTTTTCGATTAAAAGTCTATCAGAATCAATCGTTCATATTCGATTTCTCTAGAAGAGGAAAATGCTTTATTGAAGGAAATAATAAAAAAAGAAAGGGTATGTTGCTACTCTTTTGAAAGAAAAAAGAATAGGAATTTCCGAAGTAATGTCTAAACCTAAGGATTTCACAAATTAAAGATAAAGGATTCCGGAACAAGTAAACATGATTTTCAACCATCTCAACAATAGAATTAGATCAGAATAAGGAATAAAATAAAATAAAATTTGTTCGAGATGAGATAAAGAAAAGAGTTTAGAGACGACTCAAAAAATTTCGAAGGATTTCTCTTTTGAAGTCTGTCAGTCAAAATTAGCCAACTTGAGTCATGAGTATAAATGTAATTTGTTTTTTCTTCTATAAGGAAATTAATGCAAGTCATAGTCTAATTTCTTTCTACTTGTATTATGGATAGAAATTCGAATCATTTTCTCGAGCCGTATGAGGAGAAAACCTCCTATACGTTTCTAGGGGGGGCATTGTTTATCTACATCTATCCCAATAAGCTGTCTATCGAATCGTTGCAATTGATGTTCGATCTCGAAGAGAAGGGAGAGATCTTCAAAAAGTTGGTTTTTATGATCCGATAAAGAATCAAACTTTTTTAAATGTTCCAGCTATTCTTTATTTCCTTGAAAAAGGCGCTCAACCTACAAGAACTGTTTATGATATTTTAAGTAAAGCAGAATTCTTTAAAGATAAAGAAAGAACTTTGAGTTAATTGAAGAACTAAATGAATAAAAAATAAAAAAGTAGGGGAGGGTCCTTAATATCTCTTAATTATTTAGACACAATTTGTCTCTTTTTTAGTCCTATTTTTTTGCTGCATTTATGTCGTGCTAATCCAACAAAAGCCCTTATTTAATTTCCTTATTTTTATCTAATAGGTTTTCTTACCATTGTCTTTCTATTGACAAAGGTCTATTGAACAAATAGAATTTGTAGCTAGATAGGTCTCTTTATCGTCACTCCATATTAGGTATTTCTGTCTACACTTTGCTGGGTTGCCCCCCCCCCTGCATGTATTCTCATACAAGACTTTTTATTAAAAAAAAAAATAACATTTTTGCTATTATGATTTAGGCCGCTCCTTTTTTAACCTCAGTGAAATTTAACCGATCTGTTTATTTTGGTATTTGAGTGTTTTTAATGAGTGATAAAATTTTTCTTTTGATGTCTTGCTAATTCAATCTTTTGATAGGAGCGTCTAGCGTAATTCCATCGATTTTTGGATTGCGATCGTATCTAAGATCCTATTTTATCTGGGTTGCTAACTCAATGGTAGAGTACTCGGCTTTTAAGTGCGACTATGATCTTTTACACATTTGGATGAAGCAACAAATTCGTCCAGACTCTTGGTAGAGTCTAGAAGACCACGACTGATCCTCAAAGGTAATGAATGGAAAAAATAGCATGTCGTAATAAAATTCATTTTTTTTTTTTTGAATAAAAAAATTCCGATTTTCTGGGTCTAGTGAATAAATGGATAGAGCCTGGCTCTAATTCTGGTAAAATAAAAAGCAACGAGCTTAACTTCTTAATTGAAATGATTCCCCGATCTAATTAGACGTTAAAAATAGATTAGTGCCTGATATGGGGAAAGGCTGGGTTTTCCTATCGGTGGACCCTTGAATTTTTTTTAGGAATCCTAATTATTCTTGATTATGGATTGAAAAGGGATGTTATGAATTGAATGTGTAAAAGAAGCAGTATATTGATAAAGAGACTGTATTCCAAAGTCAAAAGAGCGATTGGCCTGCAAAAATAAAAGATTTGTTCTTTTTAGTAATTAGAACAAACATAAACTAATTAGATAGAAAAGGAGCAGAGAAAGATCTATGGATTAGACTCCCTTTCTTTTCAGGGTTTGTTTTAAAAAATGTAACACCCTGTTATGACCATATTGCACTATGTATCATCATTTGATAAATCGAGAAATGCTTTTTTTCTCTGATTCAAGTAGAAATACAAATGGAAAAATTGGAAGAGTATTCAGAAAAACAGAAATCTCGTCAACAATACTTCGTTTACCCACTTCTCTTTCAGGAATATATTTATGCATTTGCCCATGATTATGGATTAAAAGGTTCCGAACCTGTGGAAATTTTGGGTTGTAATAACAAGAAATTTAGTTCACTACTTGTGAAACGTTTAATTTTTCTAATGTATCAGCAGAATTTTTGGATTAATTCGGTTAATCATCCTAACCAAGATCGATTGTTGGATCACAGCAATCATTTTTATTCAGAGTTTTATTCTCAGATTCTATCTGAGGGGTTTGCAATCGTTCTAGAAATCCCATTCTCGCTAGGAGAACTATCTTGTCCGGAAGAAAAAGAAATACCACAGTTTCAAAATTTACAATCTATTCATTCCATATTTCCCTTTTTAGAAGACAAATTTTTGCATTTACATTATCTATCACATATAGAAATACCCTATCCTATCCATTTTGAAATCTTGGTTCAACTCCTTGAATACCGGATCCAAGATGTTCCATCTTTGCATTTATTGCGATTCTTTCTCAACTATTATTCGAATTGGAATAGTCTTATTACTTCAATGAAATCCATTTTTCTTTTGAAAAAAGAAAATAAAAGACTATTTCGATTCCTATATAACTCTTATGTATCAGAATATGAATTTTTCTTGTTATTTCTTCGTAAACAATCTTCTTGCTTACGATTAA